TATCCATAATGAATCCTATGTATCGTTAGGATTGGTGTATTCTTTTCTATCCCGTAGTTTCGTTTCGGACCATAGATCAAACTAAATATCATAACATAACTTTTGTTACCCACCCTGTATATTGCCCTTTTTTCTTTTCGTATTGGAATAGAAACTTATTAAGCAGGCGAAGATTTTACGAAAAGGGTTCTTCCGATTCTTAATAGAGAACAACTATTTCGTTTTTCGATGTGAATTTCACACAACAAGGGGAACTATTAAGAAGTTTTTTTTCTATAATTTTTGAGTTTAGAATAGAAGTTCGATTTAATAATTATAACATAAAATAATTAAATAAAATAGATAATATAGATAGAATAAATAATAAATTAAATAATCTATTAATAATATAATTAATAATATATAATATATAAATAATATATAAATAGAAATAATATATATAAGATATAATATTAAGATTTTATTTTTTCATTTTAATTCGTTTTGCTTGTTTTTGTTTTTTTTCTCTCAATTGTATTCTTTTATATTCGTTTTTCAATACTCATATTGACAAGAGCATATCAAACAAATATAATTCGAACATGACTAAATCAATCGATTTAGTCACGTTACCGTTCCGTAGGCTTTTTTATTGCGATTGAATATACACATCCTATTTTATATTTGGGTTGCTAACTCAATGGTAGAGTACTCGGCTTTTAAGCGCGACTCCATTTTTTACACATTTCTATGACGCAATTAGTTCGTCCATACCATCGGTAGAGTTTGTAAAACCACGACTGATCCAGAAAGGAATGAATGGAAAAAGCAGCATGTCGTATCAATACAATGGCGAATTAAAAAAAAAAGATTTCATTCTTATTGGATCCGGCCAAAATTTTTGTTTGAATTCTTGGATCGAAAGAAAAAAAAATGCAGTTGGGGTTGAATTAATAAAGGGATAGAGCTTGGCGGCTCCAATTATAGGGAAACAATAAGCAACGAGCTTTCGTTTTTAATTTGAATGATTACCCCATCTAATTGTATGTTAAAAATTGATTAGTGCTTGATGTGGGAAAAGCTTTTGCCACGAATAGATTATTTATTGATTGATTTTTGTTATGAGTCCTAACTATTAGCTATTCGCCATTATGCGATGGCGATAAATGTGTAGAAGAAAGAGTATATTGATAAAGATCTTTTTTTTTCCAAAATCAAAAGAGCGATTAGGCTGAGAAAATAAAGGATTTCTAACTAGCTTGTTATCCTAGAACAATTAGATGGAAAAAGCGAGGAGAGAGAGTCCGTTGATGGGTTTTACTTGTTTTCTAGGTATCTATTCATACTCATTAGAATATAGAATACCTTGTTTTGACTGTATCGCACTATGTATCATTTGAGAATCAATGAATCCCTGATCCTTTGACCAAATTCAAATTGAATTTCAAAAATGGAGGAATATCAAGTAGATTTAGAACTAGATATATCGCGCCAACAGGACTTCCTATATCCACTTATTTTTCGTGAGTCTATTTATGGACTTGTTTATGGTCATGATTTTAATGGATCCATTTTTGCAGAAAATGTAAATTATGACAATAAATCTAGTTTACTGATTGTAAAACGTTTAATTACTCGAATGTATCAACAGAATCATTTTATTATTTCTGCTAATGATTCTAAAAAAAATAAATTTTGGGGTTATAACAAGAATTTATACTCTCAAATAATATCAGAAGGTTTTACCATCGTCGTGGAAATTCCATTTTCCCTACAATTTAGCTCCTCCTTAGAGGGGGCAGAAATCATACAATATTATAACAATTTGCGATCAATTCATTCCATTTTTCCGTTTTTCGAGGATAAATTGACATATTTAAATTATGTGTCAGATGTACGAATCCCCTATCTTATCCATCTGGAAATGTTGGTTCAAACCTGGCGATACTGGGTGAAAGATACCCCTTTCTTTCATTTATTAAGGTTGTTTCTTTATGAGTATTGTAATTGGAATAGTCTTATTACTCCAAAAAAATCGATTTCTACTTTTTCAAAAAGTAATCCAAGATTTTTCTTATTCCTATATCATTTTTATGTATGTGAATACGAATCTATCTTCCTTTTTCTGCGTAATAAATCCTCTCATTTACGATTAAAATCTTTTAGTGTTTTTTTTGAGCGAATCTATTTCTATGCAAAAATAGAAGGTTTTGTCGAAGTCTTTGCTAAGGATTTTTCGTCTACCTTATCATTCTTCACAGATCCTTTCATTCATTATGTTCGATATCAAGGAAAATCCATTTTGGCTTCAAAGAATGCGCCCCTTTTGATGAATAAATGGAAATACTATCTTATCCATTTATGGCAATGTCATTTTGATGTTTGGTCTCAACCAGGAATGATCCAAATAAACCAATTCTCCGAACATTCATTTAACCTTTTGGGCTATTTTTCAAATGTGCATTTAAATCTTTCAGCAGTACGGAGTCAAATGTTGGAAAATTCATTTCTAATAGAAATT